GGCTACATCCGCCCCTTATCTAGCTAAAGGATTTTCTCTTTTTTCCATTCATCATTATTGTATTTATTCTGACCTCCATACTTAGATCGAGATATTGGACATAGAATGCCATAAAATGTAAAAAAAGGAGTAATCCGCTGTGACACGTTCACTAAAAAAAAATCCTTTTGTAGCTAATCATTTATCGGGAAAAATTGAAAAACTCAACATGAGGGAGGAGAAAGAAATAATAGTAACTTGGTCTCGGGCATCTACCATTATACCCACAATGATTGGTCATACAATCGCTATTCATAATGGAAAGGAACATTTACCTATTTATATAACAGATCGTATGGTGGGTCACAAATTGGGAGAATTCGCCCCTACTCTGACTTTCGCGCGACATGCAAGAAACGATAATAAATCTCGTCGTTAAGTTAATTGAAGTTCATTTTCTTAATAAAGATGAAATGAATTTCGAATAAAAAAAATTATAGACGAGGGATGATCTTATGATTATAAAACACTGGATAAAGAACTATGGGACAAATGAAAGGAAAAGTTACAACCAGGCCTCGGAATCGGAAGGAATTGGATAGAAAAGTAAAAGTTTTAGCTCAACATATATGTATGCCTGTTTTCAAAGCGCGAAGAGTAATTGATCAGATTCGCGGGCGTTCCTATGAGGAAACACTTTTTATACTAGAACTCATGCCTTATAGAGCATCTTATTCCATTTTAAAATTGGTTTATTCTGCAGCAGCAAATGCTAGTCACAATATGGGGTTGAACAAAGCTGATTTATTCATTAGTGAAGCCGAAGTCAATAGGAGTACGATTGTTAAAAAGTTAAGACCTCAAGCTCGAGGACGTAGTTATCCAATAAAAAGACCTACTTGTCATATAACAATTGTATTAAAGGAAAAATCTAAATAAATTTTGATCAATCTAAGATTTAGATTCATATTAAAAAAGAATATGCATGGAAAGATAATATAGATAATATAATAGAAAAATATGGGACAAAAAATAAATCCACTTGGTTTCAGACTTGGTACAACCCAAAGTCATCATTCTTTTTGGTTCGCACAACCAAAAAATTATTCCGTCGGTCTACAGGAAGATGACAAAATACGGAATTGTATCAAGAACTATGTACAAAAAAATAGGAGAATAGCCTTGGGTTTCGAAGGAATTGCACGTATAGAAATTAAAAAAAGAATTGATTTGATCCAAGTCATAATCTATATTGGATTTCCAAATTTATTAATAGAGGGCCAAACACGAGGAATCGAAGAATTACAGATGAATGTACAAAAGGAGTTTCATTCTGTGAACCACAGACTAAACATTGCTATCACAAGAGTGGAAAAACCTTATGGACAACCTAATATTCTTGCAGAATATATAGCTTTACAATTAAAAAATAGAGTTTCATTTCGAAAGGCAATGAAAAAAGCTATTGAATTAACTGAACAAACGGATACAAAAGGAATTCAAGTGCAAATCGCAGGACGTATCGACGGAAAAGAAATTGCGCGTGTCGAATGGATCAGAGAAGGTAGGGTTCCCCTACAAACAATTCGTGCTAAAATTGATCATTGTTCCTATACAATTCGAACTATCTACGGAGTATTAGGTATAAAAATTTGGATATTTGTAGACGAGGAATAATAGACCTTTATTTGTCTTGCCATTCTATTCTGTCTAATGATAGAACAAAAAATGACAAACTCTTTCATTCTTTTTTTTTCCGTTAAATAAAAAAAAATTCTAATTCTATAAGGTTGAATAAAAATTCTATTTTAAATTTACCAATTTATTTAGTATAATTGCTATGCTTAGTGTGTGACTCGTTAGTTTTTTTTAAGTTTCGAGTTGGGATTCAAAAAAAGTAGACTGACCCCCACTATGAACTTAGTAACTATATAAACTAATAACCAACTTATTTCTTCGTATTGTCGAGATCCCAAGAAACAGTCACTATATGAATATGAATGAGTGGATTGATCATATACATATAGTTGTAACAACTGAAATTTATAGCAACTGCAATTTTTCTCTAAAAAAAAGAAATCTGATTATGGGTTGTGAAGCAAAAATAAAGGGATGTGGATAAATGGAACGATGATAGAAAGAGAGAACAAAAATATCATAAATTATCAATGATATATGATTCCAATATGTATGGTCTATGCTCATAAGAGGCAGTGTGATAAAGCATCAATACTAATAGATTACTAATATAGATTACTAAATCTATTTATATTAAATTATATTAAATAAATTATATTAAATAATAAGAAATAAAAAAAAATAAAGAAAAAGAGCCTAGGGTTAATAAAAACTGAGGAGATTGCCTTGGGAACGAATTCTGTTGGAAGCTCCATTGCAGAGTTCATACCTAACCATTAACGGAGAAGCTATAGGAACGAGGGAACCTGTGACTGAATAAGATTCTATTCGAATCCTAATAATTCATTGGGTGGGATGGCGGAACGAACCGAGAAAAAATGGATTTATTCTGAAAGGTCATGGATTGATGACCCCACGAATGAAACAGGAAAGAGTCAATATTCGCCCGCGAAACCTTTATTTATATTTAATTTATCGGATTACAATATTTTTATTGTGGCACGATTCAATAGGGCGAAAAAATTCGTTACGTTATTAACTTATACTTATATATACTTATACTTAGAAAAAAAAAAGCATTATCTATTATCTATAAATATACACATCTAACTGTATATTTTGTATATATATCTTTCCTATGTAAGAAATTCAATATCAATAAATGCCATGTTTAGTGTAATATTTATTAAATACATGTTAAATACATGGCATGTGTATTTATTAAAATTAAATTAATTAAATATTAAATATATGTGTATCCATGTATATCTGTAATATTATTTATTATTGAATCGTTTCATTCGCGAGGAGCTGGATGAGAAGAAATTCTCATGTCCAGTTCTGCAGTAGAGATGGAATTAAGAAACAACCATCAACTATAACCCCAAAAGAACCAGATTTCGTAAACAACATAGAGGAAGAATGAAGGGAATATCTTGTCGAGGCAATACTATTTGTTTCGGCAGATACGCTCTTCAGGCACTTGAACCCGCTTGGATCACAGCTAGACAAATAGAAGCGGGACGAAGGGCAATGACACGATATGCGCGTCGTGGTGGAAAAATATGGGTACGTATATTTCCCGACAAACCTGTTACAGTAAGACCTACAGAAACACGTATGGGTTCGGGGAAGGGATCCCCCGAATATTGGGTATCCGTTGTTAAACCGGGGCGAATACTTTATGAAATGGGCGGAGTATCAGAAACTGTCGCCAAAGCAGCTATTGAAATAGCTGCGTGCAAAATGCCTATACGAACTCAATTTGTTATTTCAGGATAGGGATGGAGAACTAAACATAGGGGTATTAAGGATGAAAAAAACAACAATTGCAGGTTTCTTTATTTCTGGACGGACAATATTTCTTTTTTCCCTTCATCCTTTGCATTGAGATAACAGATTCAAATAAAAATGATATGATTCAACCTCAGACCCTTTTAAATGTAGCGGATAACAGCGGAGCTCGAGAATTGATGTGTATTCGAATCATAGGGGCTGGTAATCACCGATATGCTCATATTGGTGACGTTATTGTTGCTGTAATAAAAGAAGCAGTGCCCAATATGCCTATAGAAAGATCCGAAGTAATTAGAGCTGTGATTGTACGTACATGTAAAGAACTCAAACGCGACAACGGTATGATAATACGATATGATGACAATGCGGCGGTTGTCATTGATCAAGAAGGAAATCCAAAGGGAACTCGAGTTTTTGGTGCGATCGCTCGGGAATTGAGACAGTTGAATTTTACTAAAATAGTTTCATTAGCTCCCGAGGTATTATAAATACTAGTAGCCTATGATTATGATTATGATATATATGATATAGTAGGGTATCTGAAATAGATCAAATTAATAGATTGTGTCTCACGCATATATTTTGAATAATTGAATTTAATTATTCAAAAAAACACACACAAAAAATGTAAAATGAAAATAAAACGAAGAAAAAAAAGAAAACATGTTGATTATATCAAAATTAGGAGGCACCAATAATTATAGTTGGTCATGGGTAGGGACACTATTGCCGATATAATAACTTCTATAAGAAATGCTGACATGGATAAAAAAGGAACGGTTCGAATAGCATCTACTAATATCACCGAAAACATTGTTAAAATACTTTTACGAGAAGGTTTTATTGAAAACGTTCGGAAACATCAGGAAAGTAACAAATATTTCTTAGTTTTAACCCTGCGACATAGAAAGACTACGAAAGGAATATCTAGAACTGTTTTAAAGCGTATCAGCCGCCCCGGTTTACGAATTTATTCCAACTATCAACGAATTCCTAAAATTTTAGGCGGAATGGGAATTGTAATTCTTTCTACTTCTCGAGGTATAATGACAGATCGAGAAGCTCGACTAGAAAGAATTGGAGGAGAAATCTTGTGTTATATATGGTAATCCTCCTGCTCTGGTATCCTAATTTTATCTCTAACTTCCTATTTGTGAAATAGAGAGGAAAAGTAAATTATATAACTCTTCCTCCATTAGTTGATACTTCAAGTCAAGGAGATTCCCTGGAATGAAAGAACAAAAATTGATTCATGAAGGTTTAATTATTGAATCACTTCCCAACGGTATGTTCCGGGTCCGTTTAGATAATGAAGATCTAATTCTAGGTTATGTTTCAGGGAGGATCCGGCGCAGTTTTATACGGATACTACCAGGAGATAGAGTAAAAATTGAAGTAAGTCGTTATGATTCGACCAGAGGGCGTATAATTTATAGACTTCGCAACAAAGATTCGAATGGTTAAGTGTTTAACCATTCCTTTCGTGGTGATACAATTCCAAGTAAAAAAAAAAAAATTCAAGAGACTTATTTTCTTCCAAGGAGTAGATTCTGAATTAAGGTAAGGAATAAGAAATATGAAAATAA